TGGTTTCTAATAATTCACGGAGGAGATTATCATATTTCTACAATTCAATTAGATGCGAAATCTAGAAATATACTTTTTGTGGTTGTAGAAGATGTTTTTTGTTGGAACCCCCGCTTTTTTTCATTTTAAAGAATTGGTTAGTTGTTCAGTAACAAGTAACAATAGTAGCAGTAATAGATAGTATTTAATGGAAGAAAAATAACAACTAATTCCATTTTTAATAAAATTTTTATCAATAGATGCGGCGCGCGCATTCTTGTTCTTGTATTAGACCCAAAAGTCTTCTTCTTGGCTTAATTACAAGGATAGAGCTTTATTTTATATTAAAATATGGAAAGACAAAAAAAATGTAGAACCTTAGTTTCGAGCGATCTGATACCTTTTTTCTTCTCGTTGGAGATCTTATGAGAATGGAACCCACTACAAAATCCAATGAGTTAAAATTAAAGTAAAAAAGTAAAGGGCATTATAGGGTCACTCTTCTTTTGTTCTAAAATAGAAAAATGGATTAGCCAAATTAATAAATAAAAAAGGGATCAAAATAGATATTTTTCCGATTTGATTCTATATTAATTCAAAGAAAAAGAAAGTTTTTCTTTTTTGAATTGAATGAAGTTACACAACAAAGTTCTTATTCTATTTTAATATAATAAAAATCTTTTTTTATATTAGTTTACTCAACTCAAGAATTGCTCAATGAATCTGTTGATTTGGAATCACAGGATGGGTAGATGTCACAGATGATGAATGGATTTCTTACCTATGTCACTCTATTTTTGTTCGTCTATAATGATTGATTGATGAATCAAAAACTTTCAATTGTATTTTTCAAGTTGTATTTTTGCTTATCTTCCTATCTTTCTTTCAAAAATGGAAACTTAGGGAAGTGCTTTTTAAACATATGTATAAAAAGAACATATTTCATTTAGCCTCTTCATGCCCACTATAACTAGTTATTTCGGTTTTCTACTAGCAGCTTTAACTATAACCTCATCTCTATTTATCGGTCTGAGCAAGATACGACTTATTTGATTTGAAATTTTGAAATTAATTGAATGAACAATTCATAAAAAAAAATCTTTCTGGGATATTCAATATATTCTATAGTTCCTTACCGTGTCAATTTCCAATTCTTGGTCATTGAGATTCATGGGCAATACAGATTAATATTTAAGGATATATTACCTCCCCCCTTCTCCTTTCAAACAAATTAAAATGATTGAAGTTTTTCTATTTGGAATCGTGTTAGGTCTAATTCCTATTACTTTGGCTGGATTATTCGTAACTGCATATTTACAATACCGACGTGGTGATCAGTTGGACTTTTGATTAATTAACATCTTTTTTGTTTATTGACCTCCTATTTCTTTGTTTTAATCCTAATCCACAGGAGCTAAAATTCAGACTTTAAACTGCTGTTCCATTATTTCAGTGTCATTCTCGATCTAACAAGAATGGAATCACGCTCTGTAGGATTTGAACCTACGACATCGGGTTTTGGAGACCCGCGTTCTACCGAACTGAACTAAGAGCGCTTTATTTTCATAAATAATTTTTTGTGACCCCAATTCATCTTGCATGCATATACTATCATAATCTATATATATAGAACTCTCATAATATATATTATTAGAATATATATCTATTTCTATTGAGTATGTATGTCCAATTTTAATCGGTCTCAATTGATCCCTTGTTACTGCTCATAAGATAAGTAATAGTTAGGGATAGGGATGACAGGATTTGAACCCGTGACATTTTGTACCCAAAACAAACGCGCTACCAAGCTGCGCTACATCCCTTTCAATTGGTTTACAGTGTCATTGTAAAGAATCTTTGTCTTGTTTTCCACATCTTGATTTTCTCCGTTGATATATATATTATCCTGCCATTTTTTCTTTTTAGTTTTATATCGTATAACATAAACATATAATTAGAATATTCATTATAATATTATAATAATAAAAGACATACAAATTCCCCTAACAAATGAATATTTTTAGGGAATGCTCGGGCAGAGCAGAAATGGACCTCTTTTTTGTTAAAAAAAAAAGAATATCTAATGAATCGTTGTACATTTCAATTTGAATTAGGAATTCCGCGTACAAATACAAGTGGTTATTAACTAAATAACCATCTGATCATATTCATATATGTAATTATGTATTACAAATTACAATAAAGAATAAGAATTAAGAATAAAGAAGGAGGATTTTAAATGCGAGATCTAAAAACATATCTCTCCGTGGCACCAGTGGTAAGTACTCTATGGTTCGGGGCTTTAGCAGGTCTATTGATAGAGATCAATCGTTTATTCCCGGATGCATTGATATTCCCCTTTTTTTCATTCTAGTTATTGACACGGGAAGGGGTGAAGAAAATTAGAGATACGATCAACTATCTGTGATTAATCTCCCCTTCTCCTTCTTTTTTTTTTAGAATTAGAATAAGTTAGAAAAGAGAAAGAATAAAGTCGTATTCAGCCTCAGTGAAACTCGGAATTCGGTCCAGGCTTCAAGTGAATTTAATTAATAAGAAATTCGAAATTCAATTAATAATCAATTCCATTTCTATTAAATAATAGGGTGAGACCTGAAATGGAAATGGAATGGCTAGGACGGGGCAATAATATCATACAGGATACTTAAATGAAAACTGAAATACTGTACTGTGATTCTAAATATAGTCAGAAATCATTGTATTACTTAATTATTACTATACTATATTGATTGCAACGAGATCCTTCAGAATTGGATTTCGAGTTAGCAACTTCTATTTTTTTTTTTCGTTCCTTTCTTCTTCGCTTCGAATCAGAAAATAGAAGAGTTAAGTGAATCAAAAACCCAAAGGAGGTTGATGGCCAAGGGTAAAGATATCCGAATAAGGGTTATTTTGGAATGTACCAGTTGTGTTCGAAACAGTGTTAATAAGAAATCTACGGGTATTTCCAGATATATTACTCAAAAGAATCGACACAATACGTCTAGTCGATTGGAATTGAGAAAATTCTGTCCCTGTTGTTGCAAACATACGATTCACGGGGAGATAAAGAAATAGAGAAAATCGATCGCTTGTGTGTCACCTCTCCAAGGAACATGAAAAATGATATATTTTTTCATATTGTTATAAAGTCTATTAGAAATTGTATATATAACATATATTTAAAAATATCATTTTCTAATTAAAAATTCTAATTAAAAAGAATAAGAATAAAAAATAGAAACAAAACAAATCCTATTTTGTAAGAAATAGGATTTTCGGGATAAGGAATAAACAAACCATGGATAAATCTAAGCGACTCTTTCTTAAATCCAAGCGATCTTTTCGTAGGCGTTTGCCCCCGATCCAATCGGGGGATCGAATTGATTATAAAAACATGAGTTTAATTAGTCGATTTATTAGTGAACAAGGAAAAATATTATCTAGACGGGTGAATAGATTGACCTTAAAACAACAACGATTAATTACGATTGCTATAAAACAAGCTCGGATTTTATCTTTGTTACCTTTTCTTAATAATGAAAAACAATTTGAAAAAAGCGAGTCGGCCGCTAGAACTACTGGTCTTAAAAAAAAAAAAAAATAGGGTTACTCTTCAATTGAATTCAAATTCTAATCTAAACTCAAATCAAACGTGGATTGATGTTTTGTTCGAAAACTACGACAATCCCGTTTGGATTATCGTGTTGTAAGAAAAAAGAGAGTCGGTGAAGAAGAATAAATCTTTTTTTATTGAACGTGGTTGCTAATTTTGACGACTTTATCATATGATTCGATTTTCTGTTCAAAGTCTCTACTCTACCTTCCCGGAGTTCAGTCTCCGGGGAATTTTTATTTTATGATCTCATTGGAAATCATATAAAGACAATTCCTATTTAATATAGCTATTTGTGCAAGTATTTTACGATTAAGAAGTAACTGCTTCTTGTACAGATTATACATTAATCTACTATAACTATAGTATACCTTTTTTCTATTCTCACGAATTACTGCATTTATTCGACTGATCCACAAACGACGAAAATCTCTTTTTTTCCTATCTCTATCCCGATGAGCCGAAACCAAAGCTTTTATTTTCTGTTGAGTAATAGTTCGAGTAAGTCTTGAATGAGCCCCTCGAAAGCTTGATGTAAATAAACGAATTTTTGTCCTACGTTTTCGAGCTATATATCCTCGTGTAATTCTAGTCATTGAATAAATGAAACTTTGATGAATAATTAATTCTTTGATGAATAACTATTTTATTTGATTTCTTTTCTTTCAGTTATTCTTTTTCCTTTACTAGTCTATTAATAAGAAAAACGGATTCTTCCAATGTATAAAATAAAAAATTCCAATGGCTTTTGCTACTATAACCTTCCCAACCACGATTTTTTATTTTTATTTCTAAGCATTTAACCTCGAAATAAGAAATTGTATTGATACTAGGTATCAAAAAATCATATTCAATTAAATAGAAATGGATAAAGAAATAGTGGATTCCATCGTTTCTATGGTTACTTCTTAAACGGTGAGGTCCTCTCTATACACCGGAGCCCCTTCTCTCATTTAATCAATGCTATTGTTAACTTGTACAGTTCACACTCTTTGGCTCTACCCATGAAATAGCTAGTAATAGGTCTTTCACAACGAAATCTAACTATACAGTAACGGTATTTAAGTATGAAGATTAGCTGGGTAGCTGACCCTGTTAGTCCGTTCTTCCAAGAATAAGGCAGAATCTTTCCGCTTTTTCATTTTGAAATAGGATTTCCCCTGCTTAATGGATAAGCATTTGCTACCAATGGGGAAGTCTTTCTCATCTGAAATTGCAAATTGAGGTGATTGGATTTGCACCAAGGGAAACCATAAATTTGATACACAATAGACTGATACTGGAATAATTTGTTTCCTCTCTTTTGTCTTAGTCCATGATCGGAACGAGTCGCACATACACCCTAGTACATGTTCCTCGGCGCTGAGGGCATCCCCGAAGGGCGGGGGATTTCGTGACATTTCTG